TCAGTATTATTTTACTGATTTTAAGTCGGTGTTTTTATTGGTTTGGAGGATTTAGTGTATGCCGGGCGGGGAAAGTCCTTGGTTTATTTGGCCTGAGTTGAGTTAGTAGGGTGGTTGGAGTTGTTAGGATGGGGGAGAGGGTTAATAGTGGGTGGGAGTTGGTAAGTTAAAGATAAAGTATATAGAAATAAATGGAATATGTAGTAGGGAAAATAGGGGAGGTGGAATGTGAAAATAGAAAAATAAAAAAAGAAATGAAAGAAAGAAAAAAATAAATAAAGTAATAATGAAAATAGCAGTAAATAGAGTAGAAGTGAAAAATAAAAAAATGTAAAAATAAAAAAATTGAAAAATTTTGAAAAATTTTGAAAAATTTTGAAAAATTTTGAAAAATTTTGAAAAATTTTGAAAAAATGAGGGGTGGTGTTTTATTGTTGAGATTTGGGTTGTGTTTTTAATGAAATTTCTCATGGTGGGGTTTTAATATCCCCATGTCCGTTTTACATTCATAAAAGAGTCTAATCTTAATTGGTAGGATGTCGGCCGGCCATCATAGTTTATGGGTAATAATATTTCTATGTATTTACTCCACACATACTTGCCCGTTTTAAACTTGGACTCCTGATTGGAATGGTAGTAGGTTGTGGTGCGAGGGATCCGGATATTTCGTACATTGATATGTAAGTTGGGCGGGGATGTTCCTGCGTATTGCTTGTTGGGTGGGAGGACAAGTTCTGTTGATTAATAAATGGCTGCTGGGGATTATTTGATCCATTTCCGTTAGCCTGATAACCAGATGTGATTCAAAGTGCATCAGTGTTGATATGATACCCCGGATACTTACACCGTCTCATTAAGTGATTCCTGAAGGAGAGGAATTGGCCGAGGGCCATTGATGCTCACGTAAACCAATAGTAAGCTCCCGTTGCAGCCGCCTGGAGGGCCCGTTGAAATTACCCCCCCCCCGGTAACCAGTTGTCTGTCGGGCTGTCGGTGATCCGAACAAGGGTGAGATATTCCTGACCTTTTTGAATGTCTGTGTGAAAGGCGACTACAGGCCTTATCCTGTCGTTATGACCTTGAGGTAGGAACCCGAGGCTCAAAAGAGCAAGTAGTGCCAGTGGTGTATGGTGGAAAGAATGATCCTGAAGCTGGGCGTGATGGGTCTTACTGACACCGGGTTGCTGATCTCTCGTGAGGTGGACGATTAATAAATAACCTGGTTCGATAGAAACCGGCTCGAGAGAGAAAGGAGTCAATTTGATCCTGTACCATGTATGGTCTGTCCCTCACCTTATGAATTTTATGTACTAGGGAATATCCATGTTTTAGAGCTTGTTATGTTGAGTTTTGGTTGTTATGTTGTTAGTACGTGGTAGGTTTTTGTCTATTCCTGTGCCATTGACTGAAAGGTCCCTGAAAGTGTAATGTGCTAGAACATTCTTTGAGTGTGTACATTATATGTCTTAAAGAATACATGTATTGTCCCGTACGTTGGTCTTAATGTGCTGTGAGCATTGATGTTATGTATAAGCTTACATACGACAAAAATTTAAGTGCGTGGGGGGGTAGGGGGGGCCTTAGGCTGGGAAAATTGAGGTTAAAAAAAGCAAAAAAAAGTAAAAAAAAAATTAAAGTAAAATGGGCGCCTCGTTCTTATGGTTGAAGTCTACAACGGTGGCTTTTCAAGTCACAGATCTTGGAGAAATGCCAAGTAAGAATATATGATTTATTTTATCTTATTTTTAGGGACGTGTTTTGTTTTGGGTGGTTTAGCAGTTGCATCTAATCCATCTCCATATTATGGGGTTGTTGGTTTAGTGCTGGCGTCTGTTGTGGGTTGTGGGTGGTTGTTGAGTTTGGGGTTATCCTTTGTGTCCTTGGTTTTGTTTATGGTGTACTTAGGTGGGATGTTGGTGGTTTTTTTGTACTCTGTGTCTTTGGCGGCGGATCCGTATCCTGAGGGGTGGGGGGATTGGCGGGTTGTTGGGTATATTGTTGGTCTTGCTTTGGTGCTTGTTGTTGGTGTGCTGGTTGGTGGGTTTTTGTGGGACTGGAAGTTTGTGGTTGCTACTGTTGATAGTGTAGGTATTTTGTCGGTTCGGTTGGATTTTAGTGGGGTGGCGATGTTGTATTCATGGGGGGTAGGAATGTTTTTGATTGCTGGGTGGGGGTTGTTGCTGACTTTATTTGTCGTGTTGGAGCTTGTGCGAGGACTAGCTCGAGGGACAATTCGGGCGGTTAGGGGGGGGGGGGGGTTTCAGAGAATAGTTTAATGTAAAATGCCAGCTTTGGGAGTTGGGGATAAAGGTTTAAGTCCTTTTTCTCTGAGTAAGTACTCTAAGAAGGGGTGTAGTCTTCAGTTTTTGGTTTACAAGACCAATGTTTTAAATAAACTATTAGAGTATTATTAGTATTTTAGTATCTTGTTTTCTAGTGCTCCGATAGTGGGGAATAGGATTAGGAGGATAGTGAAGTAGGTGAGTGATGCTATTTGTCCGATTATGATGAATGGATGTTCTACTGGTTGGCTGCCGATTCATGTAAGGATTAGTAGGTTGGCCACTAAGGTTCAAAATAGTAGCTGGGAGAGTGGTCGGAAAGTCATTGAACGTTGTTTGGACTTGTGAAGGAGCGGGGATAGGAATAGAATTAACACTGAGGCGGCTAGTGCTAGTACTCCTCCTAGTTTATTTGGGATTGAGCGCAGGATGGCATATGCGAATAGGAAATATCATTCAGGTTTAATGTGGGGTGGTGTGACTAATGGATTTGCTGGGGTAAAGTTTTCTGGGTCGCCTAGCAGGTTTGGTGAGAATAATGCTAGAGTTGTTAGGGGAATGAGTATTAAGGCGAAGCCTAGGATGTCTTTTAGGGAGTAGTATGGGTGGAATGGGATTTTATCACAGTTTGAAGTAATGCCTAAGGGGTTGTTTGAGCCTGTTTCGTGTAGGAAAGTGAGATGGATTACGGTTATGCCTGCAATTATGAATGGGAGGAGGAAATGTAGGGCAAAAAATCGGGTTAGTGTTGGGTTGTCTACGGAGAAGCCACCTCATGCTCATTCTACTAGGGTTTGTCCGATGTACGGGACGGCTGAAAATAAGTTTGTAATAACTGTAGCCCCTCAGAATGATATTTGGCCTCATGGTAGAACATAACCTACGAAGGCTGTGGCTATGAGGGTGAGTAGTAGAATGATTCCTGTGTTTCAGGTTTCTTTATAGAGGTATGACCCGTAGTAGAAACCTCGACCGATATGTAAGTAAATACAGATGAAGAAGAATGACGCCCCGTTGGCGTGTAGGTTTCGTAGTAGTCAGCCGTATTGGACATTTCGACATGTGTGGGCGACTGATGAGAAGGCTAGGGTGGTGTCTGCGGTGTAGTGTATAGCTAGTAGTAGTCCTGTTAGGATTTGTGTAATTAAGCAGATTCCTAATAGGGATCCGAAGTTTCATCATGTGGAGATGTTTGGTGGGGTTGGTAGGTCGATTAATGAATTGTTGATTATTTTGAGTAGGGGGTGGTGCTTCCGTGGGTTTGGGGCCATTTAGTTCATGTAGCTTAGGTAGAATAAGATGATGAGGATGGATAGGGCGAATGATTCTAGATAAGCTTTAATTAATCCTGTGTGGGTGGTGGTTCAGGTTTTAGATATTATTAATTGTAGATTAGCTAGGCCTTCTGGGCCTATTTTTTTGTACCAGGAGAGGTCGATTAGGTGTGTGGCGAGTTTTTGTCCATTATCTAGTAATTTTATTGTAGTTAAGCGATGGGTTAGGGGGTTGAAATATCCGAGCGAGGAGGAGAAGTTTAGGTAGATGTTTTGTTTTGGCTGAGTTATGTTATGTGTGAGGTTTATGAGTTCTAGCGCTAATATTATGCCGATGGCCGTAACGACGAGTGCTGCTGTTTTTGTAATTATTGGTATGGTTATTGGGGGTGTTTTGGTTGGGATAATATATGATGTGATTATTAGTCCTGCTAGGATGCTGCCTAGGGCGAGGCGGGTAATAGGTTTAATGATTGTTGGATTGTTTTCGTTTATTGGTGTGATGGTGGTTGTTCGGGTATATCCGGTTTGTACTATTATGGTCATTCGGAAAGTATAGGTTGCAGTGAAGGCCGTGGCTAATAGGGTAAGTGATAAGGCCCAGGTGTTTAGGTGGGATGTATTTAGGTTTTCGATAATTAGGTCTTTTGAGTAAAATCCTGCTAGGAAGGGTGTGCCCATTAGGGCTAAGTTGCCGATGGTAAGGCATGTTGTGGTTACTGGTAGGAGTTTTTGTAGGCCGCCTATTTTTCGAATATCCTGCTCTCCACCTAGGTTGTGGATAATTGAGCCTGAGCATAGGAATAGTATGGCTTTGAAGAAGGCGTGAGTTGAGATGTGGAGGAAGGCTAGTTGAGGTAGGTTAAGTCCAATAGCGACTATAATTAATCCAAGTTGGCTTGAGGTGGAGAAGGCGATGATTTTTTTGATGTCGTTTTGGGTGAGTGCACATGTGGCGGCAAATAGCGTTGAGAGGGCGCCTAGGCATAGGCATAGTGTCAAGGCTGTTTGGTTGTTGGTGAATATAGGGTTGGTACGGATTAGTAGGAAAATTCCTGCAACTACTATTGTGCTTGAGTGTAATAGGGCGGATACTGGGGTTGGTCCTTCTATAGCTGCTGGGAGTCATGGGTGTAAGCCGAATTGGGCTGATTTTCCTGTAGCAGCTAGGATGAGTCCTAGCAGTGGCAGGGTTGGCGCATGTGTTTGTGAGAGGTTTTGATGGATCTCTCAGGTGTTTGTGCCTGAGGCAAGTCATATTATGCTTAAGATAAGGCCGATGTCTCCAATTCGGTTGTACAATACGGCTTGTAAGGCGGCTGTGTTGGCTTCTGCTCGTCCTTGTCATCATCCGATCAGTAGGAATGATATGATTCCTACTCCTTCCCAGCCAATGAACAATAGAAATATGTTGTTGGCGATAGTTAGTGTTAGTATAGCGATTAGGAATGTTAGTAGGTATGAGAAGAATTTATTTATGTAGGGCTCTGTGGCTATATATCATATTGCGAATTGTAGAATAGATCATGTTACGAAGAGGGCAATTGGGAAGAATATTATTGAGTATAGGTCTATTTTGAAGCTGATTGGGATTTTAAAGTTTATAATAATTTTTCATTCTCAGTAGGAGGTAATACCTTCTGTGTTTGAGTACATAAATATTGTTATGGGAAGTAGGCTTGTTATAAAGGCTATTTTAGTGGTGCGTACGATTGTGGTCGGAGTTGGCTTGAGTTTTTCAGATAGCAGTGGGAGTAATAGGGGGGTGGCAAGTGCGATTAATGTAATTAATGTTATGGTGTTAAGTATTGCTTCCACTACTTTTACTTGGACTTGCACCAAGGTTAATGGCTCCTAAGACCAGTGGATTACTACTATCCTTTAAAAGTAAGGGGACTGAGGTTTTAAGCTCAGGGGCGAGAGTTAGCAGTTCTTGTTGGATTAATCCTCCCCTCGGCAGGTAAGAAGAGTTTAACTTCTATTTCTAGGATCCACAGCCTAATGTTTTGGTTGAAACTATACTTGCCTGTGAGTTCTGGAGATAAGTTCTGGTTTTAGGATTAGTAGGAGTAAGGGGGTGATGTGAAGGGTTATTAGTAGGTGTTCTCGTGTGTTGGAGTTTTGAATTGAGGTAAGGTGTGTTGGTAGGTTGCCTCGTTGTGTTATTAGTAGTATGGATAGGGTATATGCGGCGGTTAGTAGGGTTGCTATGCCTGTTAAAGCAAGTGTTAGGTAGGACCAGTTAAATAGGGCGGTTATAATTGTTAGTTCAGCTATTAGGTTTGTTGTTGGTGGTAGGGCTATATTAGTTAAGTTTGCTAGTAATCATCAGATGCCCATGAGAGGCAGGATAGGTTGTAGGCCTCGTGTTAATAGGAGGATTCGGCTGTGTGTTCGTTCATAGTTTGTGTTTGCTAGGCAGAATAGTATTGAGGATGTTAATCCATGGGAAATTATTAAGATTATTGCGCCTGAGAATGCTCATTTGGTTTGGATTGTGGTTGCGGCTACAACCAGGCCTATGTGGCTTACAGAGGAGTAAGCAATGAGTGCTTTTAGGTCAGTTTGGCGTATGCAGATGGAGCTGGTTATTAGTGCCCCTCATAGAGCTAAGGTGAGGAATGGGTAGTGGACTATGTTAGAGAGTGGGCCTGTTAGTAGGGTAGTTCGTATAATTCCGTAGCCTCCTAGTTTTAGTAATAGGGCGGCGAGTAATATGGATCCTGCAATTGGGGCTTCTACATGGGCTTTTGGTAATCATAGGTGAAGCCCATATAATGGGGCTTTTACTATAAAGGCTGTTAATAAGGCTAGGCTTGAGAGTAAGTTAGGTCAGGGGTCAGTGTTATGTGGGTGGGTTAATGTTAGTATTATTAGATGTAGTGTGCCTATTTTTGTGTGAAGGTAAAGTATAGTAATTAGTAATGGGAGGGAGCTGATTAGGGTGTAGAATATTAGGTAAATACCTGCACTTAGGCGTTCTGGTTGATTTCCTCATCGTGTAATTAAAATTAGGGTTGGGATTAAGGTGGCTTCAAATGAAATGTAAAATATTGTAAGTTCTGTTGCCGAAAATGCTAGAATAATGAATGGTTGGGTTATGATTATGGTCGTGATAAAGGTTCGTTTTCGTGAGAGGGGTTCTTGTTGTAGGTGGTTTTGGCTTGCTAGGATTATAAGGGGTAGTAGTCAACATGAGAGTGTTAGTAGTGGGGATGAAATTTGGTCGATGCCGGCTCATTGGGTTAGGTTTTTGTGCGGGTAATAAGTTGGGGTCAATCATTGTAGGCTTAGGGTGGCAATTAGTATACTATATATAGTGGTTGTTGATCATAGTAGTTTTTGTGGGGTTAGGAGGGCTGTTGGGATGAGCAGGATTGTTGGGATAATGATTTTTAGCATTGTAGTAGATTTAGGTTGTGAAGTTGATCTGAGCCGTGGGTTCGTGTAGTGGCGACTAGTATGGCTAGACCAGTGCCTGCTTCGCAGGCTGAGAATGTTAATATGAGTATTGGTATTAGGGTGGATGATGCTATTTGATTTTCTACAGGCCATATTGAAATGGTGATGTATATTGATAGTATCATGCTTTCTAAGCATAGTAGGGCTGAGACTAGATGTGTTCGGTGGAATGCAAGGCCTAGGCCGCTTAGTGTAAATGCTGAGTAGAAGCTTAGATGTAATGGAGACATAGAGAAAGTCACAGAGTTGGTCTGTGATTTGTTGAGTCGAAATCAACTGTCTTTGTTAGACTAACTTTCTATTGTTATTCTGCTCATTCTAGGCCGCCTTGTATTCACTCGTAGATTAAGCCTAGTGTAAGTAAGAGAATGATTGTGGAAGTTCAGGTTAGGGTGGTGGTGGGGTTTTGAAGTTGGGTTGCTCATGGGAGAGGTAGTAGTAGGGCGATTTCTAGGTCGAATAATAGGAATAAGATGGCCACTAAGAAAAATCGGATGGAGAATGGGAGACGGGCGGATCCTAGTGGGTCAAATCCGCACTCGTATGGGGATAATTTTTCTGAGTCTGGGTTGGTTTGAGTTAGTCAAAAGTTTAGTATAATTAAGATAGTGCTTAGGATGAGGGATAGGGTGAGTATAAATGTAATTATGTTAATTACCTTTCTCTGGGTTTATACCAGATTTTAGAGATTGGAAGTCAATTGTAATTATTATACTAGAAAGGTAAGATCCTCATCAGTAGATAGATATATATAGGAATAGTCAGATAACGTCTACAAAATGTCAGTACCAGGCTGCTGCTTCGAATCCAAAGTGGTGGTCTGAGGTGAAGTGGAATTTGATTAGGCGTAAGCAGGCAGATAGTAAGAAGGATGATCCAATAATTACATGTAGTCCGTGAAATCCTGTAGCGACGAAAAAGGTTGAGCCGTACACACTGTCAGCGATTGAGAATGAGGTTTCATGATATTCTATTGCTTGAAGGGCTGTAAAGTAAAAACCTAGTAAAATAGTAAGGGCTAGTGCTTGGATTGCTTGTTTTCGGTTGCCGCTTGAGATGCTGTGATGAGCTCATGTGACGGTGATTCCTGAGGCCAGTAGGATGGCTGTGTTGAGTAGTGGAACTTCTAGGGGGTCAAGGGGGTTAATTCCTGTTGGGGGTCATTGTCCTCCTAGTTCGGGGGTTGGGGCTAGGCTAGAGTGTAAAAATGCTCAGAAGAAGCCCAGAAAGAAAAATGCTTCGGATGTAATAAATAGTGCTATACCATATCGTAGGCCCTTTTGGACGGTTGGTGTGTGGTGGCCTTGGAATGTGCTTTCTCGGATGATATCTCGTCATCATTGTGTGGTGACTAGGGCTATAGAGATTAATCCTAGGATTACGAGTAGTGAGGAGTTGTGATGGAATCATAGGATTAGGCCAGAAGTGGTAAATAGAGCAGCAGCGGCTCCGAAGATTGGTCATGGGCTGGGGTCTACTATGTGGTACGAGTGTGCTTGGTGGGCCATTAAGTATTTTCCTGTAAGTAGAGGCTTAATAGGAGGACGAAGACGTAGGCTTGGATTATGGCTACTGCTACTTCTAGGAGGGTTAATAGTAGTAGGATTAGTGTCGTTAAAATGGATACTGCGGGTATAAGGGGGAGTAGGGCGATGGCAGCTGTGGAAATAAGTTGAATTAGTAAGTGTCCTGCTGTTAGGTTTGCGGTTAGGCGTACTCCTAGGGCTAGTGGGCGGATTAGCAGGCTAGTTGTTTCGATCATAATAAGTGCTGGGATTAGGGGTGTAGGGGTTCCTTCAGGGAGTAGGTGGCCAAGGGATATTGATGGTTGGTTGCGTAGTCCTGTAAGAAGCGTAGCAAATCAAAGTGGGAATGCTAGGGCTATATTTATTGATAGTTGAGTTGTGGGGGTGAATGTGTATGGTAGGAGGCCTAGCAGGTTGATGATAAGCAGAAGTATTATTAATGATGTTAGGATTAAAGCCCATTTGTGGCTTTTCTTGTTCAGTGGAATTATTAATTGTTTTGTGATAAGGTGTATTAGTCATGTTTGGATGGTGGATAGTCGGTTGGCGATCCATCGGTTGTTTGGTGAGGGAAGTAATAGGGCTGGAAATAATATAGCAATTAAGATTAGGGGAATTCCTAAAATGGAGGGGCTTGTGAATTGGTCGAAGAAGCTTAGGTTCATGGTCAGGCTCATGGGTGGGTTTTAGTGCTTGTTGTGGGTTTTTCTTGGATTGGGTTGATGGGTAAGAACGTTAGAAGTTTAGGTTGAATAATAAGTGTTAGGGTTAGTCATGCTATTAGTATAATGTAGAATCATGGATGGGGGTTTAGTTGTGGCATATCATTAAGGAGGCGTTGGTGGGCCTCTTTGTCTAGCTTAAAAGGCTAGTGCTGATGCATAGCTTCTTAATGATTAGGAGGATAATAATGAGGATCAGTTTTCAAATTGGGCGAGAGGTGTAGATTCTACTACGATTGGTATGAAGCTGTGGTTGGCGCCGCAAATTTCAGAGCATTGGCCGTAGAAGATTCCTGGGCGGGTGGTGATGAATGATGTTTGGTTTAGTCGGCCTGGGATTGCATCGGTTTTTACTCCTAATGTTGGAACTGCTCATGAGTGTAATACGTCATCGGCTGTAATAATGATTCGGATGGGGGATTCTATGGGGATAACTAGGCGGTGATCTACTTCTAATAGTCGAAAATGTCCTGGTAGAAGTTCTGTTGTTGGAATTATGTACGAGTCAAATGTAAGGTCCTTAAAGTCTGTATATTCGTAGGTTCAGTATCATTGGTGTCCGATAGCTTTCAAGGTGAGGTCTGGTTCGTCTAGCTCGTCTATTATATATAGAATTTGGAGTGATGGCAGGGCTAGTAGGATCAGTACGATAGCGGGTAGAATTGTTCAGATTAGCTCTACTTCTTGGGCGTCTACGGTGTTTGATACTAATTTTTCTATTAGTATAAGTGCAAGTAGGTAAAGGACCAGGCTGCAGATTGCTAGTGCGACTATTAGGGCATGGTCATGGAATTCTACAAGTTCTTCTATGATAGGGGAGGATGCGTCTTGGAATCCGAGTTGAGATGGGTTAGCCATGTGAGATGTACTGGGTTTTCACCTGTGATTTAGCCTCGACAAGGCTATGTAATTGTTTTACTAACGTCTCATAAGAAAGAAGCATAAGTGGTTTGATGCGGTTGGCTTGAAACCAGCATGTGAGGGTTCGATTCCTTCCTTTCTTGTACTTGTACGAAGGCAGGTTCTTCAAAGGTATGATGGGGTGGAGGGCAGCCGTGGATTCATTCGATATTGGTGGCTGTTATTTCTGGTTGAAGTACTTTTCGTTTTGATGCAAAGGCTTCTCATGTGATGAATAGTAGCATAATTACGGCAACTATTGAAATTAGTGAGCCGATTGAAGATAGGGTATTTCATAGAGTATAGGCGTCTGGGTAGTCTGAGTATCGCCGTGGTATACCTGCTAGCCCTAGGAAGTGTTGAGGGAAGAAGGTTAGGTTTACACCTGTGAATATTACTCCAAAGTGGGCTTTGGCTCAAGTTTGGTGCAGGGTGAATCCTGTAAATAGGGGGAATCAGTGGGTGAACCCTGCTAGAATGGCAAATACGGCCCCTATTGATAGTACGTAGTGGAAGTGGGCTACTACATGGTAGGTGTCGTGTAGTGCGATGTCTAATGAAGAGTTTGCTAATACAATGCCAGTTAAGCCGCCGATAGTGAATAGGAAGATGAAGCCTAGGGCCCATAGTATAGGTGGGTCTCATTTGATTGTTCCTCCATGTAGAGTAGCCAGTCAGCTGAACACTTTAATTCCGGTTGGAATAGCAATGATTATTGTTGCTGATGTAAAGTATGCTCGTGTGTCTACGTCTATGCCAACTGTGAATATGTGGTGAGCTCATACGATAAAGCCTAGGAATCCAATGGATAGTATGGCTCATACTATGCCTATATAGCCAAATGGTTCTTTTTTTCCAGCATAGTATGTGACTACGTGTGAGATGATTCCGAACCCTGGAAGGATTAGGATATAAACCTCTGGATGTCCGAAGAATCAGAAAAGATGTTGATATAGGATTGGATCTCCTCCTCCGGCCGGGTCAAAAAATGTTGTGTTTAAGTTTCGGTCAGTTAGTAATATAGTAATACCGGCAGCGAGGACAGGGAGAGATAATAGTAGTAAAACGGCGGTAATTAGGACGGATCATACGAATAGTGGGGTTTGGTATTGCGAGAGGGCAGGTGGTTTTATGTTGATAGCAGTTGTGATGAAATTAATGGCACCTAGGATTGATGAAACCCCTGCTAGGTGGAGGGAGAAGATAGCTAGGTCTACTGAGGCCCCTGCGTGGGCTAGGTTGCCGGCTAATGGGGGGTAGACTGTTCAGCCAGTACCTGCCCCTGCCTCTACGGTAGAAGATGCTAGGAGTAGTAGAAATGATGGGGGTAGTAGTCAAAAGCTTATGTTATTTATGCGTGGGAATGCTATATCAGGGGCTCCAATTATTAATGGTACAAGTCAGTTGCCAAATCCCCCAATTATGATTGGCATTACTATAAAAAAGATTATTACGAAGGCGTGGGCGGTGACGATTACATTATAAATTTGATCATCTCCTAGCAGGCTACCTGGTTGTCCCAGTTCTGCTCGGATGAGTAGGCTGAGGGCGGTACCAATTATTCCTGCTCATGCCCCGAAGATTAGGTAAAGGGTTCCAATGTCTTTGTGATTTGTTGAAAATAATCATCGATTAATAAGTGTCACGGGTAAGATGGCCGAGTGTTAAGGCGTTAGGCTGTAGACCTTTTTACAGGGGTTTAATTCCTCTTCTTATCGGCCCTGTAGTGAAGTTCATATTGAGTTGCAAGCTCATTGATGTGCGTGAGAGCGTACCGGGGTCTGTGGTGGTTTTCTAGGTAGAAGCTCGCTGGTTGGGGCACCTAGCTGTTAACTAGGATTTTCATGGGATCAAGGCCCATCTACCTAGGTAAGGCCCTAGCTTAATTAAAGTACTTGAGTTGCATTCATGAGATGCAGGGTAGAATCCTGCGGGTCTTAGCAGAAACTAAGAGGGTTTAACTCTTGTTTAAGGCTTTGAAGGCCTTTGGTTTTGGTCTATCCTAAGTTTCTTAAAGTGTGGCTAAGATGGCGGGTGATAGAGGTAGTAGAAGGGCTGATAGTGAAGTGAGTACGGCGATTAGTTTGTTTGTTGATTTATTGATATGCCATTGCTTAATGCGGTTTGTGTGGTTTGGTGGGAGGGTGATTGTAGAATAGTAGGCTAGACGTAGGTAGAAGAATAATCCAAGTAGGGATAGTATAGTGATGGTTGTGGCTGCTGGGATTATTTCTTGCTTAGTTATTTCTTGGATAATGAGTCATTTTGGTAGGAATCCTGTTAGTGGTGGGAGGCCTGCTAGTGATAGTAGTGTTAGTATTAAGGTGGTGTTTACTGCGGGTGTTTTTGTTCAGGAGGTTATTATTGTTGTTAGTTTAAGGGCGTTTGTTGTGTTGATGGTGAGAAAAATTGGAATAGTTATTAAGCAGTACAGGTAGAAGGTTAGTAGGGCTAGTTTAGGGTGGTAGATTATGATAATGGTAATTCATCCTATGTGGGAGATGGATGAGAAGGCTAGGATTTTTCGTAATTGAGTTTGGTTTAATCCCATTCATCCTCCAATAGCAGCTGACATAATGGCTAGGGTAATTAGTAGGGTGGGATTAAGTGAGTGAGAGGTTAAAATTATAATGGTGGTTGGAGGGAGTTTTATTAGTGTTGATAGTAGTAGTGCGGTAGTGGGTGAGGAGCCCTGGAGGACTTCTGGGAATCAGAAGTGGAATGGTGCTAGTCCTAGTTTTATTGAAATTGCCGTTGTTATTAGAAGTGAGGCTGTTGGCTGGGTTATTTGTGTAATGTCTCATTGTCCTGTATATCAAGCATTAATTGCGCTGGAAAATAATAGTAGTGTGGATGCTGCTGCTTGCACTAAGAAGTATTTAATTGCTGCTTCTGTGGCTCGGGGGTGGTGGGATTTTGAGATAAGTGGGATAATGGCTAGGGTATTGATCTCTAGTCCTGTTCAGGCTAGTATTCAGTGGTTGCTTGAGATAGTAATTATTGTTCCTAGTGTTAAGCTCGCAGTGAAGATTAAATTTGCATGTGGGCTCATTAGCGAGGGAGGGGGTTGAACCATCATTTTCGGGGTATGGGCCCGATAGCTTTTTTAGCTGACCTTGCTAGGAAATAATATAAAGGAAGTATGGGGAGTTTTGATCTCTCTTGTGTAGGTTCGATTCCTACTTTTCTAATCCTTATCAGGAAATGAGAGGGCTGGTATACCTCTATGTTCACTTTATCATAGTGACCCTTTACGTTCAGGCACATTTCCCTTAGGAAAGGAGGTAGGCCTGCGTAGGAAATTGGTAGGCTCGTATGTCAGAGGCATAGTGCGAGCGTTAAGGGTAGGAAATTTTTTCACAGGAGATGTATGAGCTGGTCGTAGCGGAATCGAGGGTAGGAGGCACGGACTCATAGGAAGCCTGATGATAGGAGCAGTGTTTTTGTAGCTAGGACAGTTGGGTAAAGTTCTGTGGGTGTGCCGAGGGAGCTAGGGTTTAGGAACAGGATAGCTGTCATTGTATTTATTAGTATAATGTTGGCATATTCTGCTAGGAAAAAAAGGGCAAATGGTCCTGCGGCGTATTCTACGTTAAATCCTGAGACTAGTTCTGATTCTCCTTCTGTTAGGTCGAATGGAGCTCGGTTTGTTTCTGCGAGGGTTGAAATGTATCATATTATTGCTAATGGTCAGGAGGAGAAGATTAGGTAGAGGGGTTCTTGGGTGGTTGTTAGTGTGGTTAAGGTGTAATTTCCGCTTAGTAAAATTACCGATAATAGGATAATAGCTAGTGTTACTTCGTAAGAAATAGTTTGTGCTACTGCTCGGAGTGCACCGATTAATGCGTATTTTGAGTTTGAAGCTCAACCTGATCATAAGATTGAGTATACAGCTAAGCTGGATATGGCCAGGAGGAATAGCAGTCCTAGGTTTAGGTCAGTAAGGGGGAATGGGATGGGGAGTGGAATTCAGATTGTTAATGCTAGAAGTAGAGCTAAGATTGGGGTGGTAATAAATAGAAGGGGGGAGGATGTAGATGGGCGGATTGGCTCTTTAATAAATAGTTTTACCCCGTCTGCAATTGGTTGAAGCAGCCCGAATGGGCCTACGATGTTTGGGCCCTTTCGAGCTTGTATGTAGCTTAGGATTTTTCGTTCAACTAATGTTAGGAAGGCTACAGCGACTAGGATTGGAATTATGTAGGATAAGGATATAATGGGGTAGGTCATGGGGCTAGGGAGAGGATTTGAACCTCTGAGTAAAGGGCTTAAGCCTTTTGCATTTGCCAAGCTCTGCCACGCTAGCTATCCTTGTCTAGGATTATTTTTGAGTGGGGGCCCTTTGGTGGTTTAGATGAATTCACTACTTTTTGGGGGAAGGCGTGCTTGAGGTATTGGCCTTACTTTTCCGGTCCTTTCGTACTAGGAGAAGTTAATCATAGATAGAAACCGACCTGGATTACTCCGGTCTGAACTCAGATCACGTAGGACTAATTAATCGTTGAACAAACGAACCCTTAATAGCGGCTGCACCATTAGGATGTCCTGATCCAACATCGAGGTCGTAAACCCCCCTGTCGATATGGGCTCTTGAGGGGGATAGCGCTGTTATCCCTGGGGTAGCTTGGTCCATTGATCAGCTATGCTGGGTCTGGTTACTATTAGTACGTTGAGTGGTTGGTCTTGGTTAAGAGATGAGATCTTATTTTTGGAGGATGTGTTTTTCTCCAAGGTCGCCCCAACCGAAAAAATGCGAGCCAGCTGTTTTTAATTGTGGGCCTTGTAGGTTTAGGTGTAGTTTAGGGGTGGCTGCTGGTTTTTAAGTTCCACAGGGTCTTCTCGTCTTATGGGTTTATCCCAGCTTTTGCACTGGGAGATCAATTTCACTGATTACTTGCAAGAGACAGTTAAGACCTCGTTTGGCCATTCATACAAGTCTCGATTTATGGGACAATTGATTGCGCTACCTTTGCACGGTTAGGATACCGCGGCCGTTAAACTTTATGTCACTGGGCAGGCATCACCTTCAATACTTGGTTTGCTGAAGGCTATGTTTTTGGTAAACAGTCGGGCCTTTGGTTTGCCTAGTTCCTTTTGCAGGTTTGAATCTTTCTAGTTTGGCACTCCTGAGTTGGTTTAACAGGGAATGTTGAATACTTGCTTCTTGTAGTGGTTGAAGTATTGGTAAATCTGTTAATAATTTTGGATGTAGATATGTAAGTTTGTGCTTTAGAAGGGGGTTCCTTAGTTACTTATTTTAGCATTTATGCTCCTATTTAAGATAGGTTGACCTGTTGTAGATGAGGGAGTCGCATTTGTTTTTGGATTTTTATGGGGTTGGAGCTTTGACGCACTCTTTGTTGATGGCTGCTTTAAGGCCTACAGGTATATTAAGGGGGTGCTTATCCTCTGGGTGAGATTGTGTTCTTTTTTAAAGGAGCTGTACCTCCTTTAAATTGCTCTTAATTTGTTACGGATGAGTAAGTTTGGTCTCTTGGAGTAAAATTAAGGTGGAACTTAAATTCGTCTCACAGGCAACCAGCTATCACCCAGCTCGGTAGGCTTTTCACCTCTACTAACAAGTCTTCCCACTCTTTTGCTACAGAGACGGGTTTGCTCATAGATAGCTGCTCGTGAGTAGCTCGCTTGGGTTTCGGGGTGGCAAGCTTAAATTTCATTTTGCTTGATTATTCTTGCTAAATCATGATGCAAAAGGTACAAGGGTTTATCTTTGCTGTTTTTTGCTTTAGTTTTCACTATTATTTCATCTTTCCCTTGCGGTACTGGGGTCTATCGCTCCGTGTGTCTTTTCTATCGCCTATACTCAGACAGTAGAATGTTTTGGTTTAGTATTTTGAGTAAAATTTTTTTGTTTTTTTGTAGGTATGGTGGTTGGGCTAGAATGGGCTTCAAGGCGGCCCTAATGTTGGACATCTTTCAGGTGTAAGCTGAATGCTTTGTGTTATAGCTACGCCTTGATGCTAAGTACACCTTCCGGTACACTTACCTTGTTACGACTTACCTCATCTTTTACCTTGTTGTGTTTGTTAGTTACTAGTGTTTGTTGGCTGTGAAGAGGGTGACGGGCGGTATGTACGTACCCCAGGGCCGGGCTTCAAGAAGGTGTTCTTACCCTTCTTTACTGCTAAATCCTCCTTCTGGAAGCTCTTTCAGGCTTCTTTCCGTGGGTTTTCTATTTTAGAAAATGTAGCCCATTTCTTCCCCTCCATAAGCTATACCTTGACCTGTCTTATTAGGGGAGTGCTGTTGTGCTCACTGCTGGGGCTCTCAGGGGAGGTGAGCTGGGGACGGCGGTATGTAGGCTGCTGTGGGCAAGAAGGGGTCGGGTATATCGTGGATTATCGATTACAGAACAGGCTCCTCTAGGTGGATTTGGGGCACCGCCAAGTCCTTAGAGTTTTAAGCGTTTGTGCTCGTAGTTCTCGGGCGGATACTTTAGTGCGGTAAGTACCTGGATTTAGGGCCAAGCATAGTGGGGTATCTAATCCCAGTTTGTGTCTTGGCTTTCGTGGTGTTCAATTGATCATAGATACTAAGATCGTTTTGAGGGGGGCCTTAGGTGCATCGTGGGCTTATGACAGCTCGGTTGCGTTTCGGTCTTAGTTGGATAATAGTGTGCTACCACTCTTTACGCCGATGACAGTTAATTTGGGCTTCTTGTATGACCGCGGTGGCTGGCACAAGATTTACCAGCCCTGTGGGCTGCCGTAACTAAGTCAAGTTTACACTTATTGCTTAATGTTAATTACTGCTGATTACCCGTGAGGGTGTGGCAGAGCAAGACGTTTTGGGCTACGCATTAAAGTGTGCCTGATGTCTGCTCCTCTTTCCTGTTTTAGGGCAGGAGTTGTGGGCATTTTCACTGGAGCGCGGATACTTGCATGTATATGTTCGGCAAGAATTAACTGTAAGGTTAGGACTAAGTCTGTTGTCCATGGGCTTTGGAAACCATCTTAACATCTTCAGTGTTATGCTTTTATGATTAAGCTACAGGGAC